CTAATCGTAATCATAAATCATATCATAATATCTATATTCTAGAATAGAATTCTAATAGAATATTTAGAATTTCGAAAAAAGGAAATAAGCGGGTAGCGGGAATCGAACCCGCATCGTTAGCTTGGAAGGCTAAGGGTTATAGTCGACGTCGATTCAGCGCTTTGAACGTCTCTAATTCAAAACCGAACATGAAACTTTGGTTTCATTCGGCTCCTTTATGGAAGATGAGTAAATTCCTAGATCTAAGATGTAAACAAAATGAACAAAATTATACCCATAACACCTATGTCAGCTTTTTGTCTGAATACAAACAAAACGAATCGCTTTCTAGATGATCCTTCTAGAAGAAGGTGATTCTAACAATCTTTCTAGTTACTTCGTTCTCTATTTCTATTTGAGAGGATCCTAAGGAAAAGGATTTTGTTTCCACCGAGCTAAAACAATATGCCGATGTCTCTAGTAAACCAAAGTCATCATTGAATAGCTATTTTGCTTCCATTTTTTTTTTTTATTTCTAAAGAAAGAAATGGAAGATTTAGTTACGATTAGAAATTGACTTTCTATCTTCAGCCATGGATCCTTTACTCATACTTATTCAATTGGAAGTCTTGGTCCAATTCAAAAATTCTGTTTCGCAATTTCATAATCCAACTTTTCAATTTATAAGTGACTCATGGATACAAATCACGAGAATGCGTATTTTTTTTTCTCGAATTTCTCATTGAGAGGTAAAGGATTAAATCCTTTTAAGAAATAAAGTTTTTGATCGGAATATAAATAAAACCGAAAGACCCTTTAACTAGTAAAGGCTTAATAGAACGAATCACACTTTTACCACTAAACTATACCCGCTACAATACGATTATTGTATACAAATGGACCTTTTGTCGAACAAGATAATTGAGCATGATCAAGATAGGATCATCAAAGAATCATCAAAATGAAAATGTTGACTTTTTTCGTGGGGAGATCAAAATGGAATGAGATTCGGAAAAGAGGCTTCATTTAATTTGAATTAAATAACTAAAGTTTTCTCTTTTGCTGAAGAAGATAGATACGGATCGAAAAAACACTAAAATCATAACAGAAAAATGCATTGTGGAAGAATCAATAGTTTCTTTTTTAGTTCGGAAAATGAAAATAAAATATAACAAGAAAAAGAATGTAAATAGTCTTTCTTCTTTTTTTTCTTGCTTGAATATAAAATATTCAATTGAATATAATAATAAAAGTATTTTTGTTTTCAAATCAGATATCAGATAAATCATTATTTATCTATAATTCGTTGGAACAAAAAAAAAGGGCCCGGCTAGGTACTGACCAGGCCAGGCCATCAGACTAAGAAGGGTCTTTCGAACAAAATCAACACAAAGAGGTCTTCCTTATTTTTGTTTAGTTCGATTGTTGGCGCGTTCGAGCCCCTTTTTTAGATAAAGGAAATTCCTGATTTGTGGATCTCTCTCTATATATAATAGAATAGAGAAAGAAGAGAGAGAAAGAAAGACTCCTTACATTTTACATTATGTGTAATGTAGTAATTATCTTCTTCAATTGGGAGAGATGGCTGAGTGGACTAAAGCGTCGGATTGCTAATCCGTTGTACGAGTTATTCGTACCGAGGGTTCGAATCCCTCTCTTTCCGTTTCCGTTGATGACTTGGTTTATTCTTTTCTTTTCAAATTTTGAAAATCTTAGTTAAACGTGTGGAATAGATAAAATCCTAAAAAAATTAGAAAATTAACTAAGAAAACCCTTTGAATTTTATTCTTCACGTCCAGGATTACGCCCCGGATCATTAGATAGGAATCCAAAGATAAAGAGAGAAACAAAAAATATCACTACGGTATAAACGAAGAGTTTCAGAGTAAGCATTACAGAATCTCCAAGATGATTTTTTGGAAAAAAAAAAGAGAATAGATCTTCGATTTTTCTACCACATATCCTATTTTGACACCAAGAAATGAGGTTTTTTCTAGAAATATAAATCAATTGTCAAAAATTCATTTGTTTTTCATTAACAAAAATTTTCGTTTATATCCAAATTCGATATTGTGGGAGACCCTAATAGGGTTAGGGTCTTTCATTGGAAAAAGGGTCAAAAATGATGGGGGTAAGCCGGATTTATGGCGACTATCCAAGAATTTCAGTGTCCGAATTGAGGGTTCATACTCTAAAACTTATCTGATTTTATCAATTGTTAGAATTTTTTCTCGAAGAAATCATGAATTTTCTAGGATATTAATTATTAGTAAGCATCTCATCGAAAACTTACAGCAGCTTGCCAAACAAAAGCTAAGAGAAAAAAAAGCACAGGTATGACTGGCATAACATCTATGATTGGATTCAAAAAAGCATAGGCTTCGGGCAATTTGCCGAAGAAAAAACTACTCGAATAAAGGGCAGAATTAATACAGATCAAACTAACGATATTAAGCATAACAGACATTTTGTTCTTGGAGATAATTGCATTTTGATTGAGTTTTTGATATAAGGAAAAAGTAACAAAGTAAGTAAGGTAGACAAAAAATCCTTCTTTTTCTTTGAACCCACCCAATCAAAAATCCTCCAATTCTCCTTTGAGAATAGAAGAAATCATACTTTCATACAATATGTTAATTGAATTCTATGTAATGATCAATAAATTCAGTTGAATTCTATATCTATATGGATCAAAATCCTAGTACCAATCTATTCTATAGATATATATATATTTGGACGGGAGTTGACAAACAACCAATACCAATATTATTGTTTCTTCGTCTAGATTAGAAATTGAAATGGGGCGTAGCCAAGCGGTAAGGCGACGGGTTTTGGTCCCGCTATTCGGAGGTTCGAATCCTTCCGTCCCAGCGCATATCCATTTTTTTATGCTCCATTATTCGGATAGAAAGAAGTAGGGGAGTGGATAGGAGTTAATCCATATATAACACATTTAAATAGATGTGTGTGTTCGAATGTCATTAACAAATGATCAAGTTCCATATCATATAGAAATATGTTATGGAGCCAATGTTTTTTCTTTGAATCTAATTTTATCTTTTATTTAGGTATTTCGTGTTTGGCTCTAATGAAAAATTGGAAATCTATGTAACGGTTGAGGCAGGGGTGATTTATCCTATCGCTTTTATTCACTTTATGACAGGAGTGGATTATTGAAATATTACTCAACCCCATGTTAAAGTTAAACAAAATACATACCATATAATCATATAAAATGAGGAAATGTTTAGCTTATATGGTATGTATCGTTCGACAATAATTTTTTAGTTTTTGTGAAAAAGATTTGTGATCCTTTAAATTAAAATTATTTAAACTGAAATTATTTAAATTTAATATTATAGAATATCTATCACAGTGACAACTGTTCAGTCTATCTGATAGATACGAAAACCCCTCCCGATTTTTTTTTCGATTTTTATTTTCGTAATCAGATGAAAAGAATAAAGATTCAAATCTTAACTTACATCATTTTTTTATACATCTCATGAAAAAAAAATTGGATTTCTTTCTTATTTTCTTTTCTTTGATATATTTATCTATTTTCAATTAAATCAGTGATGAGTCAATTAAAAAAGCAAGACTTATCTTCCTATGAAGATCAAACGTGCTGCTTATTGTCCAATTTGATTTAAATTAAATCAAATTTAATAATGATGTCTAAATAGGAAACTTTTTCAATTTCAATTAGAAATATTTTTAATAAATATTTTGACTGATTCCTTGTAAGTGGAATCTTTGGTACTCAAAAAGTAGGAAATCATTTAATCTATCCTATTGAGTCACTTGAAGATGCAGATTCAACAAGTGATTCGTTTCGTTTATATATTTCTATTTCTTTTTATTATCTATAGATTATTTATGTATGTTAAAGATGCTGTCTTGCTAAGACTTTTTCAGAAAAATCGTTCCACATATCATATATAGAAGAAGAAGTCTAGATTACGATGTCTATGGACAGCTGAACCAATGACTATTCATGATTCCATACTTGAATCAATTCCATACCGGTTCCAAATTAGAGGAATATTAATATTATGGTAAAACTTCGTTTGAAACGATGTGGTAGAAAGCAACGTGCGACTTGAAGGACACGATCCGTTGTGGATTTTTACATCCACCATTTTCGATTTATCTAGGAATGAGGGTGCTCTTGGCTCGACATTGTTTGTTCTGTTACACTCGAAACCTTCGTTTTTTGTTGGGTTGTAAATAGTCCACGATGGAGCTCGAGTCGAAAAGAAAGGATTAATTCCTTTCTCGGGGGCAAGGATCTAGGGTTAATGCCAATTAATCAATTGGAACAACTTCGTAAATGTATCTTTCATATATAGAAATCGAAAGGATCCAATTCGAGTAAGTTTCCAATTCAAAAACAAAACTTGTTGGAATTGATCAAACTTTTTTCGATTCAAAGTGTATCATGCGGGAATCAACTGTCCAGAGGATTCTTTTCTAGAAAGAAATCAAAAAGGGTATGTTGCTGCCATTTTGAAAGGATTCAGAAGCACCGAAGTAATGTCTAAACCCACTGATTTAAAATAAGGATAAAGGATCTAAGAACAAGGAAACACCATTTTAATTGTCTCGATAGTCTCCATAACTGGATCAGACTAAAGAATCCAAATAGAATTTAAACGAGACAAATAAAAGGGAGTAAAGACCACTCAATAAATGAAATTGACTAAAGATTTTTCCTTTGAACTATTTGAGAGTTATCCAACTTGAGTTATGAGTACGAATGGTTTCTTTTTCATTTTCAGGAAGAAAAAAAAAGAAAAAAAAAAGACTGAAATCATAGTCTAATTGATTTTATAGGCCCATTTGTCATTTAATTTCTTAGAATTGCATACATAGACAAACCTTTGAATCAAATCATTTTTTCTCGAGCCGTACGAGGAGAAAACTTCCTATACGGTTCTAGGGGGGGTATTGTTCATCTCCATCTATCCCAATGAGCCGTCTATCGAATCGTTGCAATTGATGTTCGATCCCGAAGAGAA